ATGAAACGAAAGAGATACGAGTGAATGGAAAGGAAAAAACAAAGGATCAATTCCACTTTAAAGAGACACGCTATAAAAATAGACCCGTTTATGAAACTTATTATCTGGATGGGAATCAAGAACAAGAAAATTCAAAGTTAGAAATATTTAAAAAATAATAATAAAAAAATTAATACATAGAATACATACACTAAAAGATAAGAAGAAATTCGACCACCCCCTACATATTTGATAACCTCTCCTACGAAAAAACTCGCAATACCGACTCCATTCGTAATTCCATCAATTACTCGTCTATCAAAAAAATGAGTTAGTTCAGCTAATCTTCTTATACCTTTAGTAAAGGATATTACATAAAAAAAATCTATGTAACCACGATTATATGACCAATTATATATCACATTTATTATTTTACCCCCCAAAATTTTAATTTTATTAGGAACACTTCTAACAAATGAATTAAATAAATTTAAATTTTGTAAAGATGAATAAACAGGCTTATATAAAAAAGACGATATAAGAATTCCGAAATAAGCTATACTAACGGAAAAGGTTGCATTTGTGATAAATTCATACCAATCCACAGAATGGTTTCTATTTTTATGTAAAAGGTTTATAGACGAACTTAAGAATTTGGATAGTATATCCAAATCCATTCCTTCCTGATTGAATAACGGAATTCCTACGGCCCCAACGAACAACGTAAATAAAACTAATACAAGCATCGGAAATAACATAGTATTGTCCGACTCGTGGGGATATGAGAAAGTGTTTTTAGTGCCAAAACGAGCAATACTAATAAACGGATGTACCATACTTCTTACATTTTCATTACTATCAATCCGATACGTGTTTAAAAAATAAGTTTTTTCATTTTTTTTCGTAGTTAAAAAATCTAATAAACGAAAGCTTGTTTTAATAATTTTTTTTCCTTCTTTACCCCAGAGAGACATTGAATAGAACGAGCTATTTTTTTTGCCGCTGTAATTTTGAAAATAAACATTTAAATGTCCTTCAAAAGTAAGTAAATAGATACGAAACATATAAAATGCAGTTAATCCTGCCGTGGAACAAGCTATTATTGCAAAAATCGGTGAATACAACCAACTATCATTAAGAATTTCATCTTTGGACCAAAAACAAGCAAGAGGTGGAATACCACAAAGAGAAAGTGTACCTAATAAAAAAGCGGTTTTTGTAATTGGTACATGTTTTCTTAAACCGCCCATAAGAACCATATTCTGACTTTTATCTGGAGAATATCCAACAATAGTTTCCATCGAATGAATAATTGATCCAGATCCTAAGAACAACAATGCTTTCGAATAGGCATGAGTAATCAAATGAAATAAAGCAACTCGATAAGACCCCATACCTAGAGCTAACATCATATAACCCAATTGAGACATTGTAGAATAAGCTAAGCTTTTCTTAATATCTTTTTGAGCAAGAGCTAAAGTGGCTCCTAAAAGTAATGTTATTATACCTGTCAAAGCTATTAGATTTATTATGTAAGGTATAACTATGAAAAGAGGAAGAAGCCGAGCTACAAGAAAAATTCCTGCTGCTACCATAGTAGCGGCATGTATAAGAGCCGAAATGGGGGTAGGCCCTTCCATGGCATCAGGTAACCATACATGAAGGGGAAATTGGGCGGATTTTGCAACTGCGCCGGCAAATAATAGGAAGGCGCATAAGGTAACAAATAAAAAATTAACCTCATTATTATAAACCAAGTTATTAAATATCTCAAACAAATCCCGAAATTCAAAACTACCCGTTATCCAATAAAAACCCAAAATTCCTAATAATAAACCAAAATCCCCGACACGATTAGTTACAAACGCTTTTTGACAAGCATTCGCCGCACTAGGTCGTGTGAACCAAAAACCTATTAATAGATAAGAACACATTCCAACCAATTCCCAAAAAATATAAATTTGTATCAAATTAGAACTAGTAACTAATCCCAACATTGAAGTATTGGAAAAACTCATATAAGCAAAAAATCTCAAATATCCCTGATCATGAGACATATAATTATCACTATAAATAAGAACCATCATTCCAACAGTAGTGATTAATATTGACATAATAGAAGTAAGTGGATCAACCAAGCAGCCAAATTCTAAATAAAAATCATTATTGATGGTCCAAGACCATACATATTGATATACGGAATTGTTATTTATTTCCTGAATAGAAAAATGGGCTGAAAAAATCATAACTATACTTAACAATAAAACACTCGGAAAAGCCCACATACGGCGAAGATTTTTTGTTGCCGTTGGAAAAAGTAGAAGTCCTGCTCCAATTAACATTGGAACTGGAAGTGGAATGAAAGGTATAATCCATGAATATTGATATGTATATTCCATAAAAAAAAATAAAATATTTTTCTTAATTAATTGTTTCTGATTCACCGGTTCTTATTTGTTTTCTGTTGAAAGGGGTCAGTTAATAAAAAAAAATTAAGATATATAAAATAAAACTTAAATAAAATTTGCATTCTAATTATTACGTATTACAATAATTTATTTATATCTTTTATATCTATAGAGCGAGGATAAATAATTACACCAAAAACAGTGTTTGGTATGAATCATAAAGCGCATAACTTGACCCATAAAAACTATTTATTGTAATTCGGTTATTCAGAATCATTAAACAATTTGTTTTGTAACTAATTGATTGTCTTCCATTACAATAAAAGCTATTTGTAGGAAATGCTATGATATCCAACACTTTATTTTATGTAAAATAAAAAAAAAGGGCAAATAAAATGCCTTTAATAATAAAAAATTATATATTATATTTTGTATCCTTTAACAGATTAACTACTAGTCCCACTCGAATTTGAGAATTAAAGTTGGGTGTACTCTTTCTTCGAGTTTGACCAATTAAATTAATTAAAATTAATATATTAATATAATAGAAAATTATTAAAGTTTTTTAATTAAGCGATAGAGGGGTTGGGTTATTAAACTTTTGATGTATTTTATTACATGTATAAATGTAACACGACGAAAATAGAAAGAAAACTAAACGCACAATCTTTTCTTTTTTGTTTGTATTGTATTTTATCAACTTCAATCAATTCTATTCTATTTGGCATAGGGGATTGTTGTTAGTAATATTTTATGCGATTTTTACACACCCCCCTTTTTTATGAAGGGAGTATAATTTAGAGAATAAATAGATAGAGAACAGTAAAGAAAAATTTATTTTGAACAATAGATGTCTTTCACATCCAACCGAAGAACCTATTATAATTTTTTAATGGCAGTTCCAAAAAAACGCACCTCTATTTCAAAAAAACGGATTCGTAAAAATATTTGGAAAAGGAAGGGATATCGGGCAGCATTGAAAGCTTTTTCGTTAGCGAAATCTCTTTCTACCGGGAGTTCTAAAAGTTTTTTTTGTGTAACAAATAAATAATAGTAATCAAACAATACAATAAAAAATCTGAATCGGTCTAATTAGAAAAGTAATCTAATTTTGTTTCTAATTTTTTTATAAGATTTATAAGTTATAAGAATTTTAATTAACATCATAATAGTAAAATAATATAAATTTATATTTATATAAAATAATAAATAAAAATAATTAGTTTCATAATGTTTTAATTTAGAAGGCGTCTTTTTTCTTTCATTTCTGATATAGATAAGAATTCTGTTGTCTACTTAATTCGAAAAATTAATGGTACTTTTTTGTTTGAAAAAAGGATAAATGCAAGCACAAGGGTTCACCTTTCGTTTTAGTATATTTTATAATTTTCAGGATGGGGATTCTCACTTTCCCCATCGACTTGACTCAATAATAAAAATAAATTTATTTTTTAATATATATTATAATTATATATTAATATTATAATTATATAATAAAAGAAGGGTTCGTTGAAACTAATTGATTTAGTTTTAAATATGTTTTATAATCTTCTAAATCATTATTTTTCTAAATTATTATCACTATATAAACTCTTTAACCCAATTTAATTAATAAAATCCCCTTTTACATTTTTAGGTAGTTATATGACGAATGTGCCAATTTTGAGTGATCTGTTTTAGATCCTATGGTTCGATTGGAAGATCGATCAAAATATAATATATATCAAAGATATAATATATATTAATTTAAAAATTTATAAAGTATTTTTTGAAGTACGGTACAATTTCGATAGAAATATAAAATATTGTTATATAATTGATACACCCATACTAATACCTAACTTAATCGGGTTGCTAAATCTTAACACAAATTCTCTACACAACGAAAAACCCTAAAAATTCATATAAAACTAACTATGCAAATATTTACAAAAACCCCTTGAGTGTATCGCTGAAATTGTGTTATATAAAAATTATATTTTATCGATAAAATTCTTTTTTTATTTTAGATTAATAAATGATAAAATAAATGAATCATTAAAAAATGCAAACGAGACAGAACATTGTTTTTAGTTCTATCTATGGATTGAAGTCAAAATAATCTAGTTCCAACCGTAACATTTTTGTTTTAGGAAAACATAAAGTAATAACTTACGAAAAACTACATTTTTAGTTCAGTTAAATAAAATTGACATTCTAAAATAATAAATAAAAAGATAATAAATATTATTAACGAAAACGTTTAAATCCCTAATTCTTAAACAAGTTTTTATTCATCAATTTAATGGTTTCCTAAAAAAATATTGCATTTAATTAACTCCTTCAATCTCGACGATTGAATAAAAATAGGTTATTATGATTTCGAATAAGCCGCTATGGTGAAATAGGTAGACACGCTGCTCTTAGGAAGCAGTGCTAGAGCATCTCGGTTCGAGTCCGAGTGGCGGCATGGCATCTTCTAAAAGAGTAAGCCCTATAATGAATTCAATTCCCGATTTCAATTCCTATAATTGCGGGACCCCCTTTTAATAATTTTTATGATATTTTCAACTTTAGAGCATATATTAACTCATATATCCTTTTCTATCGTTTCAATTGTAATTACAATTCATT